TGTTATCCTTTATTTTTCTTTTCTCTTCATCATGCGAGATAGAAGAACTTTTTATTCTGTTATATCATCAGGGTAATGATTCATCAACCTGCTACTTCTTTTTATGAAGCACAAACGGGAGAATTTATCCTGGAAGCGGAAGAACTGCTGAAACTGCGCGAAACCCTCACAAGGGTTTATGTACAAAGAACGGGCAAACCTTTATGGGTTGTATCCGAAGACATGGAAAGAGATGCTTTTATGTCAGCAACAGAAGCCCAAGCTTATGGAATTGTTGATCTTGTAGCAGTCTAGCAGTTGCTGAAAATAGTATGGATTTCTCGTAAATCCGCGATTTTCTATTTTATCTTAGCCGAATTTTATATTGAAAAAATTCAGAATTATCTGGTTAGGATCGATCTAAACCAACCCATTATGTATATGATTCAATATGCCAACTATTAAACAACTTATTAGAAAAACAAGACAGCCAATCAGAAATGTTACGAAATCCCCCGCTCTCGGGGGATGCCCTCAGCGTCGAGGAACATGTACTAGGGTGTATGTGTGACTCGTTAAGATCATGGGCTGGGACAAAAGAAAGAAAACTATTTTTCCCGTATCGATGAATAGGATAAAATGGAAGAATTCTATTCACTATCGAAATGAAATCTAAAAAGAAAAATAAAAAAATCTATCATATCCCCTATTGTGTATGAAATTTATGGTTTCTATTGGTGCAAATTCAATCACCTCAATTTAAAATGAGAAAAAATTCCCCATTGGTATCAAACGGTTATCCATTAAGCGGGGAAAATCCTATTTTAAAAACAGAAAGATTAGACTCCCACTCTTGCAAGAACGGACTAACAGGGTCAACTATCCAGTTAATCTTCCTAATTAAATACCGTTACTGTATGGGTAGATCTTATTGTGAAAGATCTATTATTGGATAATTCAGGGGTAGAGTAGAGCTAAAAAAGTGTGAACTGTACAAGTAAAATGACCAATAAGATTGATTAAATCAAATAAGAGGCTCCGGTGTATAGAGAAGACCTTACCGTTTAAGAAGTAACCATAGAAACGATGGAACCCACTATTTCTTTTTCTCCATTTACTATGTTTTTGATAGCTAATAGAATACAATTTCTTTTTTCGAGATTAAGTGAAATGCCTAGAAAAAAGTAAAATTGTGGTCGGGAAGGTTATAGTAGCCAAAGCCATTGGAATTCCATTTTTATACATCGGAAAATCCGTTTTGTTATTAATAGACTAAGAAAGTGAAAAAGAATAACTGAAAGAAGGGAAATCCATTAGTTATTCGTCAAAATCGCATTTATACAATGACCAGAATTAGACGAGGATATATTGCTCGGAGACGTAGAACAAAAATTCGTTTATTTGCCTCAAGTTTTCGAGGGGCTCATTCAAGACTTACTCGAACTATTACTCAACAGAAAATAAGAGCTTTGGTTTCGGCTCATCGGGATAGAGGTAGGCAAAAGAGAAACTTTCGTCGTTTATGGATCGCTCGCATAAACGGAGTGATTCGCGAAAGGGGAGTATCAAATAGTTATAATAGATTAATACATGATCTGTATAAGAGACGGGTATTTCTTAATCGTAAAATACTTGCGCAAATAGCTATATTAAATAAGAATTGTCTTTATATGATTTCCAACGAGATCATAAAGTAAGTAAATTGAAAGCAATGCATCAAAAGAATTTAAAGAGAGTTTCCCGGAGTTCATTCTCCGGGACGGTAAAATAGAAATGAATATAATAAAGGAGTCAAAATGAATGAACACGTTCAATAAAAAAAGATTTCTCAGCTTACCTGTTACCTGATTTTTCTCTTACGAAAGATACGATAATCAAATCTGCATTTTTGTATTTTTTGAACAAAACACCAATCTCTGTTTGAGTTCGGATTAGAATTTTGATTCAATAATAAAAAAAAAAAGTAAGCCTATCTATTTCGGGCTCTAAGACCAGGAGTTCTAGTGGTCGACTCAGTTCTTTCAAATTGTTTTTCATTATTAAGAAAAGGTAACGAAGATAAAATACGAGCTTGTTTTATAGCAATAGTAATTAATCGTTGTTGTTTTAAAGTCAATCTATTCACTCGTCTAGATAATATTTTTCCTTGTTCACTAATAAATCGACTAATTAAACTCATGTTTCTATAATCAATTCGATCCCCCGATTGGATCGGGGGCAAACGTCTCCGAAAAAATCGCTTCGATTTAAGAAAAGGTCGCTTGGATTTATCCATGGGTTGTTTAGTTTATTCCTTATTGGCAAAATCCTATTTTGGTGAGATCTAAAATTAATTAGAATTAATAAATAGGATTTGCTTTGTTTATTTTTATTCAATTTTTTTTTTTTTTTTTATTTATTAAGTAATAATATATATTATATATCATGTATCATGTCATTTTTCCCCTTCCTTGGAATGGAAGGGGAACACGCAGGTGCAAATGCTTGGTTCAATCTATTTCTTTATCTCCCCGTGAATTGTATGTTTATAACAATAGGGACAGAATTTTCTCAATTCCAATCGATTAAGCGTATTGTGTCGATTCTTTTCAGTAATATATCTGGAAATTCCCGTTGATGTCTTTTCCTTATTAATATCCTTTTGGATACAACTAGTACATTCTAAAATAACCGTTACTCGAACATCTTTACCCTGTGCCATGAACCTCCTTTGTCTTTTTTTATTTATTCAACTCCTCCATTTTTTTGATCCGAAACAAAAACAGGAAAAAAAAAGAAGTTACTAATTTGAAATCCAGATTTCACTGCAATCAATAAAAGAATATTAAATAATATAATACAATGATTTCTAAACTCTATTTAGAATCTTAGTACATCATTTCAGTATCTTGTATAATATTCTTTCCCTAGATCTAATTTGTAGGTTTCACCCCTATCCATTTTAAAAATTTTTCTATCAAATTGAATTTAAACTTCAATCCAAGTTTTGCAAATGTTGAATCTACTTTTCTTCTTTCTCTTTCCTCCCATATTCTTTTTCTAAAAAGGGAAAAAGGGATTGGCTTATTCACACGGATATTTTATTGTATCTCTAATCTTCTTTATTCCTTTCCATGTTAATACCTAGAATGAAAAAAAGGGGAATGTTAACGCATCTGGAAAAAAACGATTAATCTCTATCAACAGACCTGCTAAAGCCCCGAACCATAGAGTACTTAGTACCGGTGCCACAGAGAGATATGTTTTAAAATCTCGCATTAAAAAACCTCCTTCTTTATTGGAATACATAATCGTAATACATATATGATTAGATGCATATGTAGTTAAGAGCTACTTAAAATTGTACACCGAATCTCGAATTCACATTGAAATGTACAATGAGTTGGTAAAAAAAAAATATTTTCTTTTGCTTAAAACAGAAATAAAGGATCCCTTTCTTCCCCAGCATTCACGAAAAATATTCATTTAGTTTTATGTTTTATGGCAGGTTCCATATTTCATATGTATATAAGTTTTGGACTATTCCTATTATTATAGGATATATGAAACCAACAAGAAGAAATAGAAAAATAATATTTGTTTCTATCAAAATAAAAGAAATTAAGGATGTGGAAAACAAGAGAGGAATTCTCTACAATAACACTACACTGTAGACCAATTAAAGGGATGTGGCGCAGCTTGGTAGCGCGTTTGTTTTGGGTACAAAATGTCACAGGTTCAAATCCTGTCATCCCTACCTATTACTTCTCCTTTGATTTGAGCAGTAACAGGAGATCTGGATTGATTTTGGACATACATTTTATTTTTATAAGACTATTGTATAGTATATACATACAAAATGTAGTGGGGTTGCAAAAAGAATCCTTTTCTTTACTTACAGTCTTATCTATCTATTACAAAAACGCTCTTAGTTCAGTTCGGTAGAACGTGGGTCTCCAAAACCCGATGTCGTAGGTTCAAATCCTACAGAGCGTGATTCCAATCTTCCTAGATTGAATTAGACTGAAAAGACTTCAACAGTAATCTGAATTTGACCTCCTATGGATTAATAAAGAAAAGAGGAGGTCAATCAAAAAAAGAGATGTTAATTAATCAAAAGTCCAATTGATCACCACGTCTGTATTGTAAATATGCAGTTACGAATAATCCAGCCAAAGTAATAGGAATTAGACCTAACACGATTCCAAATAGAAAAACTTCAATCATTTCAATTTCTTTGAAAGGAGAAAAAGGAGTAATATCTATACCTCAATATTAATCCGACTTGGCATGAATCTCAATAATAATAATAAAGAATTGGCAAAGTAAGGGTTAATTAACTATTCAATACCTTAAATGCCACATAAAATTTATTTTTATGAATTAGTCATTTCAAATAAGTCGTATCTTGCTCAGACCAATAAATAAAGCTGAGGTTATAGTTAAAGCAGCTAGTAAAAAACCGAAATAACTAGTTAGAGTAGGCATGAAGGAACTAAATGAAATAAATTATTTTTCTACATATGTTTATAAAGCACTTACCTAAGTTTCCATTTTTGCAAGATAGGAAGATAAGCAAAAATACCAATTCAAAGAAGAATTGGAATTGATTCACCAATCATTATAGACGAAATTCCATAAAGTTACAGGTGTATAAAAAAAATTTTATTCATGATTTGTTACATCTATCCCGTGATTTTAATCAAAAGATTAATTGTTGGGTAAACTAGAAAATAATACTAAGAACTATGTCATCTAACTTTATTAAAAAATGAAAGGTTTTTTGAATCACTAAAAAATTGAAAAAAAAAAAAAAAATTTATTTTGAATTGTATCAAATCTATTTTCTATTTTATAATGAACAGAGACTCTCTAAAATTTTTTACTTTCATTTTAACTCAACTAGCAGCTATTCATATAATATCTTGACTGAATGAGAAGAAAAAGTTATTACACGATCATTAAAAGTCTTTATTTTGGCCCAAAACTCGATTCCAAGACTAGAAATTAGGTTCTACATTTTTTCTTTTCATATTATTATA